TGGCATGTCATGATACATATAGGAATGGGGGATTATGGGACAAAAAATAAATCCACTAGGTTTCCGGCTTGGTACAACACAAAGTCATCATTCTCTTTGGTTTGCAAAACCAAAAAACTATTGCGAGGGGCTACAAGAAGATCAAAAAATACGAAACTTTATTAAGAATTATGTAAAAAAAAATAGGAGAATATCTTCCGGTGTTGAGGGAATTGCACGGATAGAGATTAAAAAAAGAATTGATCTAATTCAAGTTATAATCTATATAGGGTTCCCAAAATTATTACTAGAAAATAGACCGCGAAGAATTGAAGAATTACAATTACAGATGAATGTACAAAAAGAACTTAATTGTGTGAATCGAAAAATAAACATTGCTATTACAAGAATTGCAAATCCTTATGGACACCCCAATATTCTTGCCGAATTTATAGCCGGCCAATTAAAAAATCGAGTTTCTTTTCGCAAAGCAATGAAAAAAGCTATTGAATTAACGGAACAGGCCGATACAAAAGGAATTCAAGTACAAATTGCAGGGCGTCTTGACGGAAAAGAAATTGCGCGCGCCGAATGGACCAGAGAAGGTAGAGTTCCTCTACAAACCATTGGAGCGAAAATTGATTATTGTTCCTATACGGTTCGAACTATATACGGGGTATTGGGAATCAAAATTTGGATATTTGTAGACGAAAAAAAATAAGAGTTTACGTGTCTTTAGAGCCTCCCCATTAATGGAAATAAACCAAACAAAGAACGAGCTCTTTTTATCTTCAATCAAAACAAAAATGAGAAATTCCGCAATTCTATAGGGTTGAATAAAAATTCGATTGATTTTTTTATATAATTGCTATGCTTAGTGTGCGACTCGTTGGTTTTTTTTAGGGCTAGGATTCCAAAAAATGGACCGTCCTGTAGTATGAACTAATAACTATAGCACTAATAACCAACTCATTGCTTCGTATTATCGGAATCCAAAGAACCAGTCAAGATATAATATAGTGGTCATATCGTTGTAGCAACTGAAATTTGCATAAACATAAAAACCCAATCTGATTGTAGGTTGTGAAGTTCTAAGTTGTGAAAGAAAATCGAAAAGCATGCGGATAAGTGGAAGGATGAGAGAAAGAGAGAAAGAAAATAACAATGATATAAGATTCCAATATGTAAGGTCTGTAAGTCATCTCATAAAAAACAGTGTAATACAGCATCAATAATGATTCATCCCTAACTAGATGAATCCGCTCATAGAACAAAAAAAATCAAGAGCCCCGAGCCAATAAAAACTGAGAAAATTGACTTAAGAAAAAATTTCATTAAGGGCTTCGTTGGAGAATTCAGACCTAACCATTAATCGAGAAGCAATGGGAACGACGGAACCCGTGAATAAAGAAGATTCTATTCGAAATGAATCTTAATGATTTATTGGGTGGGATGGCGAAACGAACCCAGGAACTAAACTATTCTTTTATTCGTAGAGGTCATGAACTAACCCTACAACTGAAATAGATATTGAAAGAGTAAATATTCGCCCGCGAAAGGTTTTTTTTTTTATTGGATTGATTCATTTTGATCGATCCGATATGGTAAAGGGCAAAACAAAATAAAGATTTGTTATAACGATAAAAAAAAAGACATTGAGATTATCTATAAATAGAACATAAATGTTTCAATTCTATATCTAAACATGATATACAAATTTAGAATAGCTTAATTAGATGAACTTTCAAAAAATCCTATGCTTCAGTATATTATTCATTAAATCCCCCTATATCTTGATAAAATCTTTTTGAGTCCTTTCATTCGCGAGGAGCTGGATGAGAAGAAACTCTCATGTCCAGTTCTGTAGTAGAGATGGCATTGAGAAAGAACCATCAATTATAACCCCAAAAGAACAAGATTCCGTAAACAACATAGAGGAAGAATGAAAGGGATATCTTATCGAGGTAATCATATTTGTTTCGGCAGATATGCTCTTCAAGCACTTGAACCCGCTTGGATCACATCTAGACAAATCGAAGCGGGGCGCCGAGCAATGACACGAAATGTACGGCGCGGTGGAAAAATATGGGTACGTGTCTTTCCAGACAAACCAGTTACACTAAGACCCACGGAAACCCGTATGGGGTCCGGTAAAGGATCCCCCGAATATTGGGTAGCCGTTGTTAAACCGGGTAGAATACTTTATGAAATGAGTGGAGTAGCTGAAAATATAGCTCGAAAGGCTATTTCAATAGCGACGTCCAAAATGCCTATAAGAACTCAATTCATTATTTCGGGATAGGAATGTCGAAACACAGGAAATAAATCTTGGGTAAAAAAAAATGCGGGTCTTCCCTTTTTTTTTTTTTTTCTTTTTTTTTTACTTCGTCCTTTCAGTGCTTTACGTTAAATTAAACATTAAAAAAACGGACTCAAAAAACGATATGATTCAACCTCAAACCCATTTGAATGTAGCAGACAATAGCGGTGCCCGAGAATTGATGTGTATTCGAATCATAGGAGCCAGTAATCGTAGATATGCTCATATTGGTGACGTTATTGTTGCTGTGATCAAGGAAGCAGTACCCAATACGCCTCTAGAAAGATCAGAAGTGATCAGAGCTGTAATTGTACGTACTTGTAAAGAACTCAGACGTGATAACGGTATGATAATACGGTACGATGACAATGCTGCAGTTGTCATTGATCAAGAAGGAAATCCAAAGGGAACTCGAGTTTTTGGTGCGATCGCCCGGGAATTGAGACAGTTGAATTTTACTAAAATAGTTTCATTAGCACCTGAAGTATTATAAGAGGGGACCGCGATATAGTGAAAATAAAATAGATAAATCAAAATTTAGTAGAGTATGTCTCACGCATATACTTTTAATAATTTTCATAAAAAAAAGAACATGTTGATTATATCAAAATTAGGAAGCAACAAAATTTTCAGTTTATCATGGGCAAGGACACTATTTCTGACATAATAACTTCTATACGAAATGCTGACATGAATAGAAGGGGAACGGTTCGAATAGCATCTACTAACATCACCGAAAACGTTGTTAAAATACTTTTGCGAGAGGGTTTTATCGAAAACGCAAGGAAACTCGTGGAAAACAAAAAAGAGTTTTTGGTTTTAACCCTACGACATCGAAGGAATAGGAAAGGGCCGTATAGACCCATTTTAAATTTAAAACGAATCAGTCGACCCGGTCTACGAATCTATTTTAACTATCGACGAATTCCTAGAATTTTAGATGGGATGGGGATTGTAATTCTCTCTACTTCTCGGGGTATAATGACAGACCGAGCGGCTCGACTAGAAAGAATCGGTGGAGAAATTTTGTGTTATATATGGTAATTATTCTTCTATCCGAATTGTATTTGGAGCTTACTTTTGGGTTGTGAGAAAAAAGGGGGGAGGATTCCTCGAGGTTTAATTACCGACCGAATAACTTACCAAAGGTATGCTCCGAGTTCTTTTAGATAGTTTAGAGAGCGAAGTAAGATTCTAGATTATGTTTCAGGAGGGATCCGACCCGTTTTTCTACATCTACATATACTATTATACATATACTCCCGGTGGCTAGAAGTCGTTATGATTCAACTGGAGGATATAATAATAATATATAGACTACACAAAATACACAAAAAGATTTGAGTGATTAGGTGATTTTTCAACATTCCTGTCAGGGGGAGACAAATCGCGGTTCAAAAATTTCAAGAAACTTATTTTCTTCCAATAAGTAGATTCGAAATTCATTTAAGGAATAACAATTATGAAAATAAGGGCTTCAGTTCGTAAAATTTGTGAAAAATGTCGACTGATCCGCAGGAGGGGACGGATTATAGTAATTTGTTCCAACCCGAGACATAAACAAAGACAAGGATAATCTTTCGAAAAGTTTAGAAAGTAAACGAGGAACAAATCAAAATAAAAGATCGGTTTTGACATGAAATGGATATATCCATATATCTCTGACTTATATTTATGAAATGATCAAATATGGCAAAATCTCCACCAAGAAGTGGTTCACGTAGGCCGGGACGGATTGGTTCACGTAAAAGTGGACGTCGAATACCAAAGGGCGTTATTCATGTTCAAGCAAGTTTCAACAACACCATTGTGACTGTTACAGATGTCCGGGGTCGGGTAATTTCTTGGTCCTCGGCCGGTACTTGTGGATTCAGGGGTACAAGAAGAGGTACGCCTTTTGCTGCTCAAACCGCAGCAGGAAATGCTATTCGAGCAGTAGCGGATCAAGGTATGCAACGAGCAGAAGTCATGATAAAGGGTCCTGGTCTCGGAAGAGATGCGGCATTACGAGCTATTCGTAGAAGCGGTATCCTTTTAAATTTCGTACGGGATGTAACCCCTATGCCACACAATGGTTGCAGACCCCCTAAAAAAAGACGGGTGTAGAAATAAACATTGAAGAGATTTCAAGAGAAATAAATGACTCAATGATCTGACAAATAATATTACTATGGTTCGAGAGAAAGTAAAAGTATCTACTCGGACACTGCAGTGGAAGTGTGTTGAATCAAGAGCCGACAGTAAGCGTCTTTATTATGGGCGCTTTATTTTGTCTCGACTTATGAAAGGTCAAGCCGACACAATAGGCATTGCGATGCGAAGAATTTTGCTTGGAGAAATAGAAGGAACATGTATTACACGCGCAAAATCTGAGAAAATCCCACACGAATATTCTACCATAGTGGGTATTCAAGAATCGGTACATGAAATTTTAATGAATTTGAAAAATATTGTATTGAGAAGTAATCTTTATGGACCTTGTGACGCGCTTATTTGTGTCAAAGGCCCGGGATATGTAACGGCTCAAGACATCCTCTTGCCGCCTTCTGTGGAAATCGTTGATAATACGCAGCACATAGCGAGCCTAACAGAACCAATTGATTTGTCTATTGGATTACAAATCGAGAGGAGTCGAGGATATAATATAAAAACGCCAAATACCTTTCAAGACGGAAATTGTTATCCTATAGATGCTGTATTC